ACAAAATTTCGGATTAGAACTATTCCTTCAGATTCAGATAAAGAATAAAATTAGCCCAACAATTGTACCTACATTGAGTCACATCTCTTAGGATTTAATTTGGGATTTCTCAAAAATTATAAAAAAAAAACTCTGGTCGGGTCTCAATAAAGTCATGAAAAACATTTAGATTTATTTATCTCTTATTTTACATATAATGGATTTGCCTGGACCAATACATGACTTTCTTTTAATCTTTCTGGGATCGGGTCTTATACTAGGGGGTATAGGTGTGGTATTATTTACCAACCCCATTTATTCTGCCTTTTCGTTGGGACTGGTTCTTGTTTGTATATCCTTATTCTATATTCTTTTAAACTCTTATTTTGTAGCTGCTGCACAATTTCTTATTTACGTGGGAGCTATAAATGTTTTAATTGTATTTGCTGTGATGTTTATGAATGGTTCAGAATATTACAAAGATTTTAATCTTTGGACTGTGGGGGCTGGGATTACTTTGCCTGTTTGTACAAGTATTTTTGTTTTACTAATGATTACTATTACGGATACGTCATGGTACGGGATTATTTGGACTACAAGATCAAACCAGATTATAGAGCAAGATTTGATAAGTAATAGTCAACAAATTGGAATTCATTTATCAACAGATTTTTTTCTTCCATTTGAATTCATTTCGATAATTCTTTTAGTCGCTTTAATCGGCGCAATTGCCGTAGCGCGCCAGTAATAAATCTCTAGAATTAGCAACAGTAATCAAAATTAAACTCTGTTCTGTGTTATTACATTTTTTTATCTTCCATTTTTAAATTGGTTATGTCTAAAAGTCAAAATAAAAATTATTTTATCTAATCTATTATATTACTAATACAACATATTCCTTTGTTCCGCACTTTATATTCTAGTCAATTGAATCTGTTGAATTGTTGTTCAGTTCATATTGAAATGAATCAAAATTGATCAGGAGTTAGTCAATGATGCTCGAGCATGTACTTGTTTTGAGTGCCTACTTATTTTCTATCGGTATCTATGGCTTGATCACTAGCCGAAATATGGTTAGAGCCCTTATGTGTCTTGAACTTATACTAAATGCAGTTAATATTAATTTCGTAACATTTTCTGATTTTTTTGATAGCCGGCAATTAAAAGGAAATATTTTCTCAATTTTTGTTATAGCTATTGCCGCCGCTGAAGCAGCTATTGGACTGGCTATTGTTTCGTCAATTTATCGTAACAGAAAATCAACTCGTATCAATCAATCGAATTTGTTGAATAAGTAGTATTAATCATAGAAATTACAATATTTATAAATTCGAATTAACATGACCATACATTAAATTTAATTCATATTTTTTTTTTCGAAAATTTAAGAAATCAAAGTATCTTGGCTCTATCGCACGGGTCGATCCAGAAGTAAATTGCTTCAAAATTTCTGGTAAATTATTGATTCATCTGGTGTCTAAATATATGATTCATTTACAAGTTTACTAGATCGAAAATTTCTGACGTTTAAAAATTTATAGATCCAATGTCACATTCAGTAAAGATTTATGATACGTGTATAGGGTGTACTCAATGTGTGCGAGCTTGCCCAACCGATGTATTAGAAATGATACCTTGGGACGGATGTAAAGCTAAGCAAATCGCTTCTGCTCCAAGAACAGAGGACTGTGTCGGTTGTAAGAGATGTGAATCCGCCTGTCCAACGGATTTCTTGAGTGTTCGCGTTTATTTATGGCATGAAACAACTCGCAGTATGGGTCTAGCTTATTAATACGTTCCAGAAAACCCTACTCGAATACATTTGATTTTTTTACCTTTATCGACAAAAACCCGCGCTCAAAATATATTTATTTCGAGCACGGGTTTTTCTGGTCCAAGTTTATTTTGTTTTTACTATGAATAATTTTCCTTGGTTAACGCTAGTTGTAGTTTTGCCAATATCCGCGGGTTCCTTAATTTTCTTTCTTCCTCATCGAGGAAATAAGGTAATACGGTGGTATACTTTATGTATATGCATAATAGAACTCCTTCTAACAACCTATGCATTCAGTTATCGTTTCCAATTGGATGATCCGTTAATGCAACTAACGGAGAATTATAAATGGATCAATTTTTTTGATTTTTACTGGAGATTGGGAATAGATGGAATTTCTATAGGACCCATTTTACTGACAGGATTTATTACAACTTTAGCTACTTTAGCGGCTTGGCCCGTTACTCGAGATTCCCGACTATTCCATTTCCTAATGTTAGCAATGTATAGCGGTCAAATAGGACCATTTTCTTCTCAAGACCTTTTACTTTTTTTCATCATGTGGGAGTTAGAATTAATTCCCGTTTATCTACTTCTATCCATGTGGGGGGGAAAGAAACGTTTGTATTCAGCTACAAAATTTATTTTGTACACTGCCGGAGGTTCTGTTTTTTTATTAATAGGAGTTCTGGGTATTGGTTTATACGGCTCCAATGAACCGACATTAAATTTTGAAACATCAGCGAATCAATCATATCCTGTAGCACTGGAAATAATATTCTATATTGGATTTCTTATTGCTTTTGCTGTCAAATCACCGATCATACCCCTACACACATGGTTACCAGACACCCATGGAGAGGCACATTATAGTACTTGTATGCTTTTAGCCGGAATCTTATTAAAAATGGGAGCGTATGGGTTGATTCGAATCAATATGGAATTATTACCCCACGCCCATTCTATATTTTCTCCCTGGTTGATGATAGTCGGCACAATTCAAATTATCTATGCAGCTTTAACATCTCCTGGCCAGCGTAATTTAAAAAAAAGAATAGCCTATTCTTCTGTATCTCATATGGGTTTCATAATTATAGGAATTGGTTCTATAAGCGATACAGGGCTCAATGGGACTATTTTACAAATAATTTCTCACGGATTTATTGGCGCTGCGCTTTTTTTCTTGGCCGGAACGAGTTATGATAGAATACGACTTGTTTATCTCGACGAAATGGGCGGAATGGCTATCTCAATTCCAAAAATATTCACGACTTTCAGTATCTTATCAATGGCTTCGCTTGCATTACCGGGCATGAGCGGTTTTGTTGCCGAATTGATAGTTTTTTTTGGAATACTTACTAGCCAAAAATATCTTTTAATGACAAAAATATTAATTACTTTTGTAATGGCAATTGGAATGATATTAACTCCTATTTATTCATTATCTATGTTACGCCAGATGTTCTATGGATACAAGCTTTTTAATGCCCCAAATTCTTATTTTTTTGATTCTGGACCGCGAGAGTTATTTATTTCAATTTCTATCCTTTTACCTGTAATAGGTATTGGTATTTATCCCGATTTCGTTTTCTCATTATCAGTTGACAAGGCCGAAGCTATTCTATCAAATTTTTTTTATAGATAGTTTTTGTCAATAAATCAAAATTTAAAATCCGATGATTTTAAAAATCGTTCATTGTACAAAAAAAGTCTTTTCTGATTTCTGCTTTTAAGTTAAATAAAAAGGTTGGAATTCTATTATAACCATATAACCAGATATTTTTGACATTTTCGAGAACCATTTGAATCAAGTAATGGAATATGGAATGATTCAAATGGTTCTTGATGGTTTATATAAGGGTTTCATATATATACGTATGCTGCCGTAGGTTTCTGGTTGTTAAGTACTTTATTCAATTCAATTAGATGGTAGTATAAATGAACCATAACTATGCAACCCTATTCCTAATAGATTAACCCCAAAATAGCATATCCAAATTATAAGAAAGCCCATTGAGGCCACAATTGCAGAATTTACAGTTTCGTAATTTTTATTTGTTCGAATATGTAAATAAATCGCAAATACGGTCCAAGTAATAAATGCCCAAGTCTCTTTTGGATCCCAATTCCAATAAGATCCCCACGCTTCATTAGCCCATACTGCTCCCGAAAGAATACCTATGGTTAAAAGTATAAATCCTAAACTAATAATACGATAACTCCAGCGATCCAATTGTTGAATTAATTGATATCTGTAATAATTCTGAGAAGAAATCAAAGAAGTGCTTTGTAACGCATTGTTTCTTTCATTCACGTATTGAATCTCACCAAAGGAAAACGACTGAGTTAATAAATTATTGCTTTTACTAAAAATCCTTATGAATTTTCGAAATGTAATAACTAGAAGAGCTAGTGATAATAATGATCCACACAAAAGAGCTGCATAGCCCAACACCATCATACTTACGTGCATCATTAACCAATGCGATTGGAGAGCCGGTACTAATATTGCGGATTGATGCATTTCATTTAAAAGACCTGAAGTAGTGAAACCCTGGGTAAAAATAACACTTGGCGCCGTTATTGCGCTTAAATGGGTTTGCTGTTTTTTAAAATACGGAATCATATGAATAATGGAAAAACCCCACGATAGAAAAATTAATGATTCATATAAATCGCTTAATGGTAAATGCCCAAAATAAACCCAACGAGTAACTAATAATCCTGTTATGCAGAAAAAAGTAGCGATCATCCCCTTTTCTGATGAATCATATAGTCCTACGATTTCATCGACAAATAAAGTTATCAAATGGATTGTAATTACAATTGAAATGATCGAAAAGGATATATGAGTTAATATATGCTCTAAAGTTGAAAATATCATAAAATTTATTAAAAAGGGGGCCCCCATTATAGGAATTGAAATAGCGAATTGAATTCATTATAGGGCTTACTCTTTTAGAAAAAGCCATGCCGCCACTCGGACTCGAACCGAGATGCTCTAGCACTGCTTCCTAAGAGCAGCGTGTCTACCGATTTCACCATAGCGGCTTATTCGAAATCATAATAACCTGTTTTTATTCAATTGTCGAGATTGAGGGGATTAATTCAATATTTTTTTTAGAAAACATCAAAATTGATGACTAAAAATTTGTTTCAAAATTAGGCATTTAATCTAAACGTTTTCGTTAATAAATTATTCTTATAATCTTATCTTTTGTTTATTATTTATTTTATTTAGAGTATTCCTTTTTTTAACTTAAGTAACAACGGGGTTTTTCGTTTCGTAGTTTATTACTTTATGGTCTCCTTTGACTTCGATCCATGGATCGAACTAAAAAATAAATTGATTATCGAGTCAAGTCGATGGGGAAGGTGAGAATCCCCATCTTGAAAATGATAAAACATACCAAAACAAAAGGTGAAACCTTGTACTTGCGTTTATTCCTTTTTCAAACAAAAATACCGTTTTATATTGTTATTGATCAGGTTAAAACATTAGAGAATGTAAATAATTTTATTTTTAATTTTCTTTTTAATAAAAATAAAATAGTAATTTAGATTATTATCTATTATTAGATTATTATCTATTATTATTAGATTAATATTATTTATAGTCTTGATAACTTTTAAATTTTAGAAAAAAAACCTTAGAAATACATTCTAACAAAAATTAGACCGATTCACATTATTTAGTCTATTGTTTGATTATTTATTTGTCACACAAAAAAAACTTTTTGAGTTACCGGTAGAAAGCGATTTCGCTAACGAAAAAGCTTTCAATGCTGCCCAATACCCTTTCCTTTTCCAAATATTTTTACGAATACGTTTTTTTGAACTCGAGGTGCGCTTTTTTGGAACTGCCATTTTTAAATTATTTAAATTATAATAGGTTCATCGGTTGGATGTGAAAGACATCTATAAGCATTAGTTAATGATTGGGAATAACCGAACCAAACTGCAATAAATAGGTTTTTTTATGGGAAATAGGTTTTATGAGTCAAGTTATGGGCCCTATGATTCCTATTAACTACTTTTTTGCTGTCATTATTTATCCTTGTTCTATAGGTATAAATAAATTATTGTAATACGTAATAATTAGATCTAAATTGCAATTTTTCGTTTTTATTTTTATCTTCCTAAAATTTTATTTAAAAATTTTAATTTCATATTAATAATTCAATTCAATATTAACAATATTAATAATAAATTTAATAATAAACTAATAATAAATTAAAGTACATATTTTTTTTTCACTCGTAACTTCTTCATATCATTTGACTAACCCTAATTCTTCATCTTCATTTGAAATATTTGAAGTAGTTTGAAAAGATTACGAAAAATTAAGGCTGGAAAATTCTATTTAAGTTTTATTTTATATATAAAAATTTTTTTATTAATCGACCGCTTTCAAAAGAAAAGAAATAAGAACTGGTGAATCAGAAACAATTAATTAAGATAATTTTTTATTTATTTTTATATGGAATATACATATCAATATTCATGGATCATACCGTTCATTCCACTTCCAGTTCCTATGTTAATAGGAGCAGGGCTTCTACTTTTTCCAACGGCAACTAAAAATCTTCGCCGTATGTGGGCTTTTCCGAGTGTTTTATTATTAAGTATAGTTTTGCTTTTTTCAGCCCATTTCTTTATTCAGCAACTAAATAACAATTCTGTCTATCAATATGTATGGTCTTGGACCATCAATAATGATTTTTCTTTAGAGTTCGGCTCCTTGGTTGATCCACTTACTTCTATTATGTCAATATTAATCACTAGTGTTGGGGTTATTGTTCTTATTTATAGTGACAATTATATGTCTCATGATCGGGGATATGTGAGATTTTTTGCTTATATGAGTTTTTTCAATACTTCAATGTTGGGATTAGTTACTAGTTCTAATTTAATACAAATTTATATTTTTTGGGAATTGGTTGGAATGTGTTCTTATCTATTAATAGGTTTTTGGTTCACCCGACCCAGTGCGGCAAATGCTTGTCAAAAAGCGTTTGTAACTAATCGTGTCGGGGATTTTGGGTTATTATTAGGAATTTTAGGTTTTTATTGGATAACAGGTAGTTTTGAATTTCGAGATTTGTTTGAAATATTCAATAATTTGGTTTATAATAATGAAGTTAATACTTTATTTGTTACTTTCTGTGCCTTCCTTTTATTTGCCGGCGCAGTTGCTAAATCTGCTCAATTTCCCCTTCATGTCTGGTTACCCGATGCCATGGAAGGGCCTACCCCTATTTCGGCTCTTATACATGCTGCTACCATGGTAGCAGCAGGGATTTTTCTTGTAGCTAGGCTTCTTCCTCTTTTCATAGTTATACCTTACATATTAAATATAATATCTTTGATAGGTATAATAACATTATTTTTAGGAGCTACTTTAGCTCTTGCTCAAAAAGATATTAAGAGAGGTTTAGCTTATTCTACAATGTCTCAATTGGGTTATATGATGTTAGCTTTAGGTATGGGTTCTTATCGAGCTGCTTTATTTCATTTGATTACTCATGCTTATTCGAAAGCATTGTTGTTTTTAGGATCTGGATCTATTATTCATTCGATGGAAGCTATTGTTGGATATTCTCCAGATAAAAGTCAGAATATGGTTCTTATGGGTGGTTTAAAAAAACATGTACCAATTACAAAAACGTCTTTTTTATTAGGTACACTTTCTCTTTGTGGTATTCCACCTCTGGCTTGTTTTTGGTCCAAAGATGAAATTCTTAATG